TAGAATGATAACTTATTACAATGAAATTATACAGTAGCTTACTTTTTTATTATAAAGCGAGATCATATCTCTATTCTTCTCCGCTCAAATTTGAATCCAAAGACTGGAATTTTATGAAAAAACCTAAAGCCCCTTATCGGATTTGAACCGATGACTTACGCCTTACCATGGCGTTACTCTACCGCTGAGTTAAAAGGGCCTCTTTGATTCAATTCCTGAATGAATTACTATGCAGATAAGATATATCTATACTCTGATACATATATATTTATATTATATATAAGTACATGCAATAGACTCATACTCATAGTGGTTGCTAGTGGACTGAGAATTTGAATTTCACTAGTGAATGAATATAGGCTCAAAATAAATGGGTTTATTTATATTGCATAAATATCAATCAATGCAATGAATTGTTTCAAGGCCGGGCCTAATTACCCTTTTCGAGAACTTCTTGATCCCCTCTTTCCATATTTTATTTATCGTTTGTGTTTGTTAATTTCTTGGTTTAGTATGATAGGCATATCACATCTTATCTTAACAATGAATGAAAGTGGGAGAAATTTAATGAAGTTCAATCCTTTTTCTGGCAGACAACTCACTCCTAGAAATATATACCTTCATAAAATTTCTATTAAATATATTTAATATTATCCTTATATTGACAATTTCAACAAACTGTTCATACTATGAGCATAGTATGATGGCGTTCGGGCAAGCATGCCCCCATCGTCTAGTGGTTCAGGACATCTCTCTTTCAAGGAGGCAGCGGGGATTCGACTTCCCCTGGGGGTAGGGTACTACGAAAGGAAGTTGATCATGGATTATCAATAGATTGAGAATTGATTTGTCCGGGGTCGATGCCCGAGCGGTTAATGGGGACGGACTGTAAATTCGTTGGCAATATGCCTACGCTGGTTCAAATCCAGCTCGGCCCAAGGATTCGCTGAGCCAAGATCACATTATATAATCCTATAGCTAGCTATAGAAAGAATAAGAAAAAACTTTCAGATATACTCCTCTTTTTTGTTCTCATAAATTCTGATCTTTTTAATAATCTAGATTCATATCACGATCTGTAAGTCTAAAGAAAAGAGCAAAGAACCTAAAAGACTCTTTTTGTTCATTGAACGATGGATTCTCAATCCTTTTGGCAATAACAAAAGGATTAAATTAATCCCTAACACCTTATTTTTTTTTTATTTTTGGGGGATTGTAGTTCAACTGGTCAGAGCACCGCCCTGTCAAGGCGGAAGCTGCGGGTTCGAACCCCGTCAGTCCCGACATACCCTTTTCTATGAAAGGGGCGATGAAAGAGGGATAAGGAGCATAATTTATAACTTAACCCTGTCCTTCTTTCCATTTCCCCTCGATTCTTTGTTTGTATTTGTAACCAATGAAAGCGGAAACGCAGTTAGATGATATTTCATTAGATGCTTGTACCCGGAAGGCTAGAGTTTTTTTCGAAAAAGAATGAAAAAAAAAGGCATTTTTTATTTGATTAGAAAGATTCGGTATGGATAAAAGATCTTCTTATGTTATACAATTCTGGACGGTGAATCGATTTGCTAGCTCAGATATTGTTAGTCACGATATTGGGCCGAGTCAATATCATTATCATCGAGATGTAATTCATCCCATTGAATTTACAGGCGAAAGGTTTATCATCTCTATGGGATTAAATCCCGAGTTATTGTGAAGTAAAAAAAAAAACGAAAGATGAGATTATGGAAGTAAATATTCTTGCATTTATTGCTACTGCACTGTTCATTCTAGTCCCTACTGCTTTTTTACTTATCATATATGTAAAAACAGTCAGTCAAAATAATTAAGTTGAATGAAACTTGACTTCGGAGTTCTTAGCAAGGATTCCCTTTTTTCTTTTTCGTCTTAAATGAAATGAGCGGACTAGAATCCGCAGTATTCTATGAGATCGGATAGTATGGTAGAAAGAAAAGAGTCATATATTTCTTTCTACCATACTATTTTTTTTGAGTATTAGACAGTTAAAAAAGCGAACTCAATTTCGTAGTACCCTTAGAGTCCACTTCTTCCCCATACTACGAGTGAAAGGGAAAATGTAAAGACTACCATTAAAGCAGCCCAAGCTAGACTTACTATATCCATGTGACTTGTGTCCCCTATCTCTATGAATATGCAGGAATTATTCCATTATTGCTCACTAATAATAGTGGAATCAATGGTGCAGAGTCAAAAAAAAGGGGGGGGTGTTCTGCACCAACACTGTTGATGAACTAATTCCCTAAACCCATTTATTTTTATTCTTAATATGATTTCTAGTAGAATCGGGAAACATTAAGCCCAAGCAAAATAACAACAGGTAGTGACGTCCTTCCAAGTATCGAGGGGATGTTACTAATAGAACATGTAAGATAATAAAATATCCAGTGTTTCTTTTTTCGACCTTACTAAATAAAAGGCAAAAAAATAGGGAATCAAGACGGATCGCTATCCATCACAATCACAGACCTCCATTCCC